CTACAAAAAAACTTGTAATACCAACTCCATTTGTAATTCCATCAATTACTCGTCTATCAAAAAAATAAGTTAGTTGAGCTAATCCTCTTATACCATTAGTTAAGGATATTGCATAAAAAACATCTATATAACCACGATTATATGACCAATCATATATCACATTTTTTATTTTTTCAAAAAGAATTTGATTAGGAACACTTTTAACAAATGAATTTTGGAAGTTCAAATTTTGTAAAGATGAATAAGAGGGCTTATATAAAAAAGACGCTATAAATATTCCGAGATAAGCTATACTCAATGAAAAACTTGCATTTGTCACAAATTCATACCAATTCACAGAATTGTTTGAATTTTGATGCATTATAGTTGGAGTTAACAATTTAGATAATATATCCAAATACATTCCTTGTTGATTGAAAGGAATTCCTATAGCTCCAACAAACAAAGTGAATATGCCTAATAGAAGCATAGGAAATAGCATAGTATTATCTGATTCATGAGGATACGAAAAAGTGTTTTTAATGCCAAAATGAGTAATAGTAAAAAAAGGTCGTGTCATCTTTCTTACATTAATATCAATTCGATATGTCTTCTTACAAAAAAAAGAAATCCTTTCATTATTATTCATTGTTACTAAAGATAATAAACGAGATTTTTCTTTCATTTTTTTTTTCTCTTCTTTACCCCATAAAGATATTGAATAAAATGAGTTATTTGTTTTGCCGCTGTAATTTTGAAAATGAATATTTAAATACCCCTCAAAAGTAAGTAAATAGATACGAAACATATAAAATGCAGTTAATCCTGCTGTGAAAAAAGCAATTATTGCAAAAATCGGTGAATACAACCAACTATCATTAAGAATTTCATCTTTGGACCAAAAACATGCCAAGGGTGGAATACCACAAAGGGAAAGTATACCTAATAAAAAAGCAGTTTTTGTAATTGGCACATGTTTTGTTAAACCACCCATAAGAACCATATTTTGACTTTTTTCTGGAGAATATCCAACAATCGCTTCCATTGAATGAATGATTGATCCGGACCCTAAAAACAACAATGCTTTCGAATAAGCATGAGTAATCAAATGAAATAAAGCAGCTCTATAAGACCCAATACCTAGAGCTAACATCATATAACCCAATTGAGACATTGTAGAATAGGCTAAACTTTTCTTAATATCTTTTTGAGCAAGAGCTAAAGTAGCCCCCAATAGTAATGTTATTATACCTATCGAAGCTATTATATTCATTATGTAGGGTATAACTATGAAAAGAGGAAAAAGCCGAGCTACAAGAAAAATCCCTGCTGCTACCATAGTAGCAGCATGTATAAGAGCTGAAATAGGAGTAGGTCCTTCCATAGCATCAGGTAACCATACCTGAAGGGGGAATTGAGCAGATTTAGCAATTGCACCAGAAAATAATAAGAAGGCACACAAAGTAACAAATAAAAAATTAACTGCATTATTCGAAATCAAGTTATTGAATATTTCAAACAAATCCCGAAATTCTAAACTGCCCGTTATCCAATAAAAACCTAAAATTCCTAATAATAAACCAAAATCCCCTATACGATTAGTTACAAACGCTTTTTGACAAGCATTCGCGGCAATCGGTCGTGTAAACCAAAAACCTATTAATAGATAAGAACACACTCCAACTAATTCCCAAAAAATATAAATTTGTATTAAATTAGAACTAGTTACTAATCCCAGCATTGAAGTATTGAAAAAACTCATATAAGCAAAAAATCTCAAATATCCTTGATCATGAGACATATAATTGTCACTATAAATAAGAACCATAATTCCAACAGTAGTAATTAGGATTGACATAATAGAAGTAAGTGGATCGATCAAATAGCTGAACTCTAATGAAAAGTCATTATTGAGGGTCCAAGACCATACATATTGATAGATATAACCATTATTTATTTGCTGAATAGATAAATTGGCTGAAAAAATCATAACTATACTTAACAATAAAACACTAGGAAAAGCCCACATGCGGCGAAGATTTTTTGTTGCCTTCGGAAAAAGTAAAAGTCCCACGCCTATTAACATAGGAATTATAACTGGAATGAAAGGTATGATCCATGAATATTGATATTTATATTCCATAAAAAATAAAAAAAAATAAAAATCTTAATTTTTTTTAATTAACTTTTTCTCATTCACCAGCTCTTATTATTATTATTTTTTTTTTTTTTATTTTTTTTAAGAAAGGGGTCAGTTAATAAAAAAATTAAGATATGTAAAACTAAAATCAAATTTGATATTATTAATTCTTTTTTTAGTATTTTTCAAATACTAAAAAAATATATTTCAAACCAAGAAGTTAGAATTGGTCAAATGATAAAACCAAGTTACTACTGAAAAATAAATACTTACTTTTTTTAAGTAAGATTTTATGAAACTACAAAAAATAAAAATTTCAATTATTATTACTTATTACAATTTACATAATACAATATTTGAATCTCTAGAGAGAGTAAGGACAAATAATTAAATTACACCAAAAAGAATATATTATTTTGATATAATTCATAAAAGATGGACATAGTCCATAACTTAACCCAAGAAAATCAGAGCTGTTTATTTTAGTTCGTTTATTCAGAATCATTAACCAATGAAGTTTTAAATTGATTAAAGGAATTACTAAAATAAAAGAACTACTATTTTTTATAAAAAATAATAATGTATACTTTAACAGATTAACTACTAATCTCATTTGAATTTCAAATTTGAATTTGGTGCACTCTTTTTTCGAGCTTGAGCACTTAAGCAATTAATAAAAAATTATTACAATTTATTTTTTAATTTAAATTAAAAAATAAGATTAAAGGTTGGTTTATTAAATTTTTTGATGTATTTTATTACATGTATAAATATAGCACAACAAAATAAATAACATAAAGGGACAACCATTTTGGTTTCTATTTTTTTTTTTATGAAGAGAGTCTAATTTAGACAATAAAGAGAGAATTATATAGTAAAGAACAATTTGTTTTGAAGAATAGATGTCTTTCACATCCAACAATAGAAATGAATACCCTATTCTAATTTTCTCATGGCAGTTCCAAAAAAACGCACTTCTATATCAAAAAAAAGAATTCGTAAAAATATTTGGAAAAGGGGGGGCTATTGGGTAGCATTGAAAGCTTTTTCGTTAGCGAAATCTCTTTCTACAGGGAATTCAAAAAGTTTTTTTGTACAAGAAAAAATAAATAATTAAACATTGGAAAAATCTGAATTTCTCTATAACTCTAAAAATAGGTTATTTTTATTTCTAAATTCGTTTCGAATTTTTATCTAATTTCTATATTTTTTTTTTTATATATAAAATATAGAAAATATAGAAATTAGAAAACGAATTCTAATTATTCTAAAAGAACTATTTATTATACAAGAACAAATATAAGATATAAGATTCTTAATCTAAATTAATGAGTTGTTGAAACTCATTTTTTAATCTTAAAACTTGTTTTGTAATTTTCTGAAGACTCATTTAAAAAAAGAATTATCAACATTGTCAATATCTATATAATATATACTCTTTATCCTTATATATCACTTATATCCCTCGTATAAAATATCCAACCAAAATGGAACAAGAAGTTGATATTTTATACGAGAAATGTATCCATTTTGGTCATAAAAAAAATGGATCTATAGTTATTTGGACTGGGGAAGATAAAGATAGATCAATATATGTATTAATTTAGAATAGATTATTTTTATTTGAATTACGGTCAAATTACCATAGAAATCGAAACTTTTTTTATTAAATGATACGCCCAATACCTAACCTAATTAAATTAGGTTACTAAATACTAATACAAATTCTCGACACAGCAAAAACTCTAAATATTAATACAAAGCTATGTCAATTTTTATTTTATTGTATGTATTCAGAAAATTGTGATCGATAAAAATCCTATTTTTTTTATTTATTTTTTTCAGTGATCATTTATATTTTAGATTCAGAAAATGAAATAAATGATTTAGATTCATAAAATAAGATAAATGAGAAAAAATGAATTGTTAAAAAAAAAAAAAATGAAAAAAGAACATTTTACAAGAGTTCCATTTTTTTTAGGAGAGTATAAACCAGAACAACTCCATTGTTAATGTTAAATAAATTTGAATTGACACTCCACATTTTTAATATTAAAAGATAAGGATTTTTCGTTCAAATCACTATTTTTAAAACGAGTTTTGATTCATCAATTTCTTTATTCATGAATTTCAACGTTTCCTATAAAACATAAAATTCAAAAATATTGAATGATTGAATACTTTAACCTCGACGATTGAATTTAAATAAGTTATTATGATTTCGAACAAGCCGCTATGGTGAAATCGGTAGACACGCTGCTCTTAGGAAGCAGTGCTATAGCATCTCGGTTCGAGTCCGAGTGGCGGCATGGCATCTTATAAAAGAGTAAGTCCTATCTATAATGAATTCAATTCCATATTTCCATTCCTATAATTGGGAACCCCCCCCCCCTTTTTTTTTATATAATTTGATTTTTATGATATTTTCAATTTTAGAACATATATTAATTCATATATCCTTTTCGATTGTTTTAATTGTAATTGCAATTCGTTTGATCATCTTATTAGTTAATGAAAGCACAGGACTATATAATTCATCAGAAAAAGGCATAAAAACGACTTTTATCTGTATAACAGGATTATTGGTTACTCGTTGGATTTATTCGAGGCATTTACCCTTAAGTGATTTATATGAATCATTAATTTTTCTTTCATGGAGTTTGTCCATTATTCATATGGTTCCGTATTTAAAAAAAAATATGAACGATTTAAGTGCAATAACCGCGCCAAGTGTTATTTTTACCCAAGGCTTTGCTACTTTTGGTTTTTTAACCGAAATGCATCAATCCGTAATATTAGTACCCGCTCTCCAATCTCATTGGTTAATGATGCACGTAAGTATGATGGTATTCAGCTATGCAGCTCTTTTATGTGGATCATTATTATCACTAGCTCTTATAGTCATCACATTTCGAAAAGTCATAAGGACTTTTGAGAAAAGCAATAATAAGTTATTTTCCTTTGACGAGATTCACAAAAGAAACAATCTTTTAGGAAACAGTTCTTTGATTTTTTCTAGAAATTATTATAGGTCTCAATTCATTCAACAATTGGATCATTGGAGTTATCGTATTATTGGGATAGGATTTATCTTTTTAACTATAGGTATTCTTTCGGGAGCAGTATGGGCAAATGAGGCATGGGGCTCATATTGGAATTGGGATCCGAAAGAAACTTGGGCATTTATTACTTGGACCGTATTCGCTATTTATTTACATATTCGAACAAATAAAAATTTGGAAGGTGTAAATTCCGCAATTATAGCCTCTGTGGGATTTCTTATAATTTGGATATGTTATTTTGGAGTCAATCTTTTAGGAATAGGGCTACATAGTTATGGTTCATTCATTTACACTAACATATAACTGAAAAAAGGACCTAACAAACACAAACATGGGACAGCATATATATAAGAAAACATCGTGTAAGCCATGGAGAACCTTTTGAATCAAAGTAGTGATTCAAAAGGTTCTTACAAAGGCCAAACATATCCGGTTAAAAACCTAATTCATTTTTTTTAACTTAAAGTTAAACTTAAGAAAATCAAAAATACTTATATTTATTATTTATGAAAAAATACTTTTTTTAAAAATTGAATTTTTTTAAACATCCTATTATATATTCTAGTATAGGATTACTGTTTGATTTTTTATTTTATTCATGAAAATTATTTATAAAAATAATTAGATATAATATCTTCGACCTTGTCAACTGATAATGAGAAAACGAAATCCGGATAAATACCAATACCTATTACAGGTAAAAGGATAGAAATCGAAACAAATAATTCTCGCGGTCCAGAATCAAAAAAATAAGAGTTTGGAGCATTAAAAAACTTGTATCCATAGAACATTTGGCGCAACATAGATAATGAATAAATAGGAGTTAATATCATTCCAATTGCCATTACAAATGTAATTAGTATTTTTGTTATTAAAAAAAATTTTTGGCTGGTAAGTAGTCCAAAAAATACTATTAATTCTGCAACAAAACCACTCATCCCCGGTAATGCAAGGGAAGCCATCGATAAGATACTGAAAATTGTGAATATTTTTGGAACTGGGATCGCTATTCCGCCCATTTCATCTAGATAAACAAGACGTATTCTATCAAAACTCGTTCCCGCCAAGAAAAAAAGTGCAGCGCCAATAAAGCCATGAGAGATTATTTGTAAAATGGCTCCGTTGAGGCCCATCTCACTTATAGTGGCAATTCCTATAATTATGAAACCCATATGAGATACGGAGGAATAGGCTATTCTTTTTTTTAAATTACGTTGACCAGGAGATGCTGAAGCTGCATAGATTATTTGAATTGTTCCTACTATCATCAACCAGGGAGCAAATAGAGAATGAGCGCGAGGCAATAATTCCATATTGATCCGAATGAACCCATAAGCCCCCATTTTTAATAAGATTCCGGCTAGAAGCATACAAGTACTGTAATGTGCCTCTCCATGGGTGTCTGGTAACCATGTATGTAAAGGTATAATCGGTAATTTGACAGCAAAAGCAATAAGAAATCCAATATAGAATATTATTTCAAGTGCTAATGGATAAGATTGATTAGCTGATATTTCAAAATTTAATGTTGGTTCATTGGAACCATATAAACCGATACCCAGAACTCCCATTAATAAAAAAACGGAACTTCCCGCAGTGTACAAAATAAACTTTGTAGCGGAATACAAACGTTTCTTTCCCCCCCACACGGATAGAAGTAAATAAACGGGAATTAATTCTAACTCCCACATGATGAAAAAAAGTAAAAGGTCTCGAGAAGAAAATGATCCTATTTGACCGCTATACATTGCTAACATCAAAAAATGGAATAATCGGGAATCCCGAGTAACCGGCCAAGCCGCTAAAGTAGCTAAAGTGGTGATAAATCCTGTTAGCAAAATAGGTCCTATAGAGAGTCCATCTATTCCCAATCTCCAGTAAAAATTAAAAAAATTGATCCACTTATAATCCTCCGTCAGTTGCATTAATGGATCATCAAATTTGAAATCATAATAGAATGCATAAGTTATTAGAAGGATTTCGATGGCACATATGAAAATAGTATACCACCTAATTATCTTATTTCCTCTATGAGGGAGAAAGAAAATTAAAGAACCCGCGAATATTGGCAAAACTACTAATATTGTTAACCAAGGAAAATAATTCGTAGTAAAAACAAGATACACTTGGACCAGAAAAATCCGTGCTCGAAAAAAAAATAGAATATATTTTTCTTTTTCGAGCAGGTGGATTTTTGTCGGTAAAAATAATGAAATGTATTCAGATGAGATTTGTGAAAGGGATCAATAAGCTAGGCCCATACTTCGAGTTGTTTCATGCCATAAATAAACTCGAACGCTCAAGTAATCCGTTGGACAGGCGGATTCACATCTCTTACAACCAACACAGTCTTCTGTTCTTGGAGCAGAAGCAATTTGCTTAGCTTTACATCCGTCCCAAGGTATCATTTCTAATACATCTGTGGGACAGGCTCGGACACATTGAGTACACCCTATACATGTATCATAAATCTTTACTGAATGTGACATTGGATATATAAAATTTTGAACATCATAAAATAAAATTTCGATCTAGTAAACTTGTAAATGAATTATACACATATATTTAGACACCAGATGAATCAATAATTTACCAGAATTCTTCTAATCAATCTGCTTCCGGATCGACTTATGCGGGAAGTCCAAGATACTTTGATTTCTTGCATTTTTTGTAAACACGATCAATACGTTATGTATCATCCACGTTAATTCTACTTGATAAATATTATAATTTCTATGATTAATCCTACTTATTAATACAATACTACTTATTCAACAAATTCGATTGATTGATACGAGTTGATTTTCTGTTACGATAAATTGCGGAAACAATAGCTGGTCCAATAGCTGCTTCAGCGGCTGCAATAGCTATAACAAAAATTGAAAAAATATTTCCTTTTAATTGGCGACTATCAAAAAAATCAGAAAATGTTACGAAATTTATATTAACTGCATTCAGTATAAGTTCAAGACACATAAGGGCTCTAACCATATTTCGACTTGTGATCAATCCATAAATACCGATAGAAAATAAATAGGCACTCACAACAAGTACATGTTCGAGCATCATTGACAACTCCTTATCAATTTCGATTTATTTCAAAATGAAAAACAATTTAATGGGTTTAATTGACTAGAATATAAAAAATACAGAATATATTGGTAATAGATCGAATAAAAGAATTTCTATTTAGATTTTAGATATAAACAATCTTCAAATAACAAATAAAATTAAACTGAGGGAAAATATAACACAGAACAAAATTGAATTTTTGATTTCGGTTACTAGTTCGAAAGATTTATTACTGGCGAGCCACAGCAATTGCGCCTATCAAAGCAGCTAAAAGAATTATCGAAATGAGTTCAAATGGAAGAAAAAAATCTGTTGATAAATGAATTCCAATTTGTTGACTGTTACTTATCAAATCTTGCTCTATAATCTGGTTTGATCTTGTAGTCCAAATAATACCGTACCATGACGTATCCAGAATAGTAGTCATTAGTGAAACAAAAATACCTGTACAAACCAGTAAAGTAACCCCATTTCCAACGGTACAAAGATTAAAATCCTTGTAATATTCTGAATCATTCATGAACATTACAGCAAATATGATTAAAATATTTATAGCTCCCACATAAATAAGGAGCTGTGCGGCAGCTACAAAATGAGAGTTTGATAGAATATAGAATAAGGATATACAAACAAGAACCAGTCCTAACGAAAAAGCAGAATAAATTGGGTTGGTAAGTAATACTACTCCTATACCTCCTAATATAAGACCGAATCCCAAAAAGACTAAAAGAAAATCATGTATCGGTCCGGGCAAATCCATTATATGTAAAGGGATAAATAAATCGAAATTTTTTTCATGACCTTATTGAACCCACCAGGAAAATTTATTTCTGAAAAGTTCTTAATAGAATTAAATCCAAATTCTAAAGAATGTGAATTGATGTAGGTACAGTTCTTGGATTAATATCATTCTTTATCTTAAAGAGTAGTTTGGAATTATATTATGTATATTTGGATTTTGAAAAAATTACAGATATATTAGAGATTTTCAATCCAAATTGAAATATGAGCCAACCAATCAATAGTTGCAATTTTGAGTTAGTGATTAAACAAAAAAAACGAAATAAACAGCATTCCTTTCGATCAAAACGAAACCTTACTAATTGTAAATTACTCTTTCTTTTTAATCAAAGGATTTACTTATATAATATAAATTTATATATTTAATTCAAAATTGTTCTAATTGTATAATCGTCAATTACTGACATTGGTAAACGACCCAAAGCAATTTGATTATAATTCAATTCGTGACGATCATAAGTAGAAAGCTCATATTCTTCAGTCATTGCTAAACAATTTGTTGGACAATACTCAACACAGTTACCACAAAATATACAGATTCCGAAATCAATACTGTAATTAAGCAACCGTTTCTTTCGAATATTAGTTTCCAATTTCCAATCAACGACAGGTAGATCTATAGGGCATACACGAACACATACTTCACAAGCAATGCATTTATCAAACTCAAAATGTATTCGACCGCGGAAACGTTCTGATGTGATTAATTTTTCATAAGGGTATTGAATAGTTACAGGTAAACGATTTGCATGGGATAAGGTAATCATGAAACTTTGACCAATGTACCTTGCAGCTCGTACTGTTTGTTGGCCATAATTCATGACCCCAGTTACCATAGGGAACATATCGTAAATATCTATGAATATTTTTATGTTTATTTCTTTCTCTTGTTTGAGATAAGTTGTAAATAGAGAATCTAGGATTCCTTTACAGTGAAAAAAGTTGG